CGGATATTGTGATGTAAGCAAGCACTTACATGCTTATTTTATATGGAGTGCTAATTTGAGTATTGAAAATGCAATAAATTTGAATAAGTATCTAGGGGGGAGCGTGTCAAAAATAATGGTGGGTATATAAGGGGGGAAGGGGGGGATTATGGATTAATATGTATAATACAGTTTTATGTCCTGCTACCATTAATTAAGATGCTCGTGCCTACCATTATGGTGATGCTCAAGATGCAGTTAAGTCCAGCTACAATTCATGCTCCGGGTCAGGGCCTCAGACGGCCATAGCTGAGTCCAAGCATCCCCAAAAATTAAAAAATACCAAATGTATGACAGCACAGTTATGTGTGAGCATGGGCTGATTAGCCATTAGTCCATCGAGACGTCTTATTTAAGAGGAAAGAGTGGGCGATCTTAAGAACATGGCCCTGAAGAAAGAACCAGATGTCTGATAAAATTCATTAAATAGCTACCCCCACAAGTTATGGGCCCGGAGCGAGAAGAGGGATCCCTGCCAAGCGGGTTGCTGGTTTCACGCGGCATGGTGATCAAGCTCGTGATCTAGGGGACGGGATATGCATGTTGACAAGGACTGATTTGACTTAATGTGCTATGTACGATCAATGACTATATGTACTATGTACTATTAATAGGTTATTGTACTTGCTTATAAGCATGGGGCATATAATATAATGTACTATATACATAATATGTCCTAGTACATTAATATTATGTACTATGCATCATCATGTCCTGTTGCATTAATATTATGGATTTACATATAAGTAAGATTCGTACATTATCAGTACATGGGATGATTATTATGTTGTTGAGTCTAAAACTAGTATCGGATTATTAGAGGTTTTTAGAATTTTAATACTAAAAAAGTTCTTAATGGTTATGGGGGTATATCAATAGTTTGTCAGGGAATAGTTTAAATAGAACTTCAGCTTTGGGTGTTGATAGTGGAGCTATAGCTTCTTCCTTGAGTCTTGGGGAGGTTAGTTGTTCTCCTTTTCTGGTTTACAAGACCAGTGTATTTTATATACTACAAAGACTTGTCTTCATTTTAGGAGATTATTTTCAATTATGCTGGCCACCGGTATTATTACTAGGATAAGAAGAAAGTATATGATAGATGCTAGTTGTCCGATAATGATATATGGGTGTTCGACTGGTTGTCCTCCAATTCATGTAAGTGTTAATAGGTCTGCTACTAAAGTTCAAAATAGGCATTGACTGAGAGGTCGGAATATTATACTTCGTTGTTTAGATATATGAAGTAGAGGCATAAGGATTAAGATTAGGATTGATAGGATTAAGGCTAATACTCCTCCTAGTTTGTTAGGAATTGATCGTAGGATAGCATATGCAAATAGGAAATATCATTCGGGTTTAATGTGTGGAGGTGTATTTAATGGGTTTGCTGGGGTATAATTGTCCGGGTCTCCAAGTAGGTCGGGTGTAAATAGTACTAGTACTATTAAGATTAAGATTAGTAATAGGACACCTAGAATGTCTTTGATGGTGTAGTAGGGGTGGAATGGGATTTTGTCTGTGTCTGATGTGATTCCTGTTGGGTTGCTGGATCCTGTTTCGTGGAGAAAGAGTAAGTGAACTATGGCGAGTGCTGCGATGATAAATGGGAGAATGAAGTGAAAGGCAAAGAATCGAGTGAGTGTTGCTTTGTCTACTGAGAAACCTCCTCAAATTCACTCAACCAGATTAGTTCCGATGTAGGGAATTGCTGAGAGAAGATTGGTGATGACTGTTGCTCCTCAGAAAGATATTTGTCCTCAAGGTAAAACATATCCTATGAATGCTGTGGCTATTACTGTAAATAGGAGGATAACTCCAATGTTTCATGTCTCTAGAAATATATATGATCCGTAGTATAGGCCTCGTCCTACATGTATAAACAGGCAAATAAAGAATATTGATGCTCCATTTGCGTGTATATATCGGATAATTCAGCCATAATTAACGTCTCGGCAAATATGAGTGACGGAGGAGAATGCTGTTATTGTATCAGAGGTATAGTGTATTGCTAGAAATAGGCCCGTTAGGATTTGGAGGATTAGGCAGATGCCTAGTAGGGAGCCAAAATTTCATCAGGATGAGATGTTTGATGGGGCTGGGAGGTCGATGAATGCATTATTCACAATTTTTATTAATGGGTGAGATTTTCGAATATTGATCATTAGTGTTCTTGTAGTTGAATGACAACGATGGTTTTTCATATCATTAGTCATGGTTAGATTCCATGCAAGAATAATGATAGTATATATTGTATTTATTTTAAGTGTAATTTTTGTAATTGGTTTCGTGGGATTTTCTTCGAAACCTTCGCCTATTTATGGGGGGTTAGGGTTGATTGTGAGTGGTGGAGTTGGTTGTGGGATTGTGTTGAATTTTGGTGGGTCTTTTTTAGGTTTAATAGTTTTTTTAATTTATTTGGGGGGAATAATAGTAGTTTTTGGTTATACGACGGCTATGGCTACAGAACAGTATCCTGAGATTTGGGTCTCTAATAAAGCTGTTTTGGGGGCTTTTATTACTGGTCTGTTGATGGAGTTTGTGATAGTTTATTATGTATTGAAGGATGAGGAGGTAGAGGTTGTGTTTAAGTTTAACGGTTTAGGGGATTGAGTAATTTATGATACGGGGGATTCTGGATTTTTTAGTGAAGAGGCTATGGGGATTGCAGCTTTGTATAGTTATGGTACTTGATTGGTTATTGTAACTGGTTGGTCTTTATTAATTGGTGTTGTTGTTATTATGGAAATTACTCGTGGAAATTAAATAGAATAATACTGATGAGAATTGTGATTAGGAAGGAAAGAAAATATAGTTTGATTAGGCCTTTTTGGTTTGTGACTATTGTTGATATGTTTATTTGGATTAGTGAGGTAGTTTTTGGTAAGATATTTTCTAGTCAGATTAGGTCTAGGAGAGAGGATGCTGATTTTTGGCTTATTGTTAGGTTTAAATAGGGAGCTAGACGGTGTATGATTGTGGGAAAGTATCCTAGAAGGTTAGAGAATTTAAATATGTTTGATGGGTAGTTAAATTTTAGATTTTGGGTTAGATTATTGATTTCTAGTGCCAGGATGAATCCTAGAATTGTAACTGTCAGGGCTATTATTTTTAAGTAGTAGGGCATGGTTATTTGGGGTACTGTCGTTGGAGGGATATTGTTTGAGATGATGAATCCGGCGAAAAGACTTCCGATTAGGAGGCGTTTGATGGAGTTAATTAAGAAGGGGTTGTTTTCATTAATGATAATTAGGGTTGGAAATCGAGGTTGTCCTAAGAGTGCAAAGAAGATAATGCGGGTGCTGTAGATAGCTGTGAAGGAGGTGGCAATTAACGTTATTAAGAGGGCTCAGGCGTTGGTATATGACGTGTTGGCAGCTTCGATAATTAGGTCTTTGGAATAGAATCCGGTGAGAAAGGGGATTCCTGTTAGTGCGAGACTGCCAATGATTAGGGCTGTTGTGGTGAATGGTATTGCTTTAAATAAGCCTCCTATTTTTCGAATGTCTTGTTCATCGTTTAGACTATGGATAATGGAACCGGAGCATATAAATAGTATAGCTTTAAAGAAGGCGTGGGTGCAGATATGGAGGAATGCTAGATATGGTTGGTTAATGCCAATTGTTACTATTATGAGGCCTAATTGGCTGGATGTGGAGAAGGCAACAATTTTTTTAATGTCGTTTTGGGTGAGGGCACATATTGCTGTGAATAGCGTAGTGATGGCTCCTAAGCATAGTATGGTAGATTGGATAAATTTATTATTTTCTGTTAGTGGGTAGAAGCGGATTAATAAGAAAATACCTGCTACTACTATTGTGCTTGAGTGGAGTAATGCTGAAACAGGAGTAGGGCCTTCTATTGCTGATGGTAGTCATGGGTGTAGGCCGAATTGGGCAGATTTTCCAGTTGCGGCTAGTACGAGGCCTATTAGAGGCATGTTAGAGTTTTCTGGGTTTAGCATGAAGATTTGTTGGAGATCTCAGGTATTAAGATTGGCTAGGAATCATGCTATTGCTAAAATAAATCCGATATCTCCAATGCGGTTATATAGGATTGCTTGGAGGGCTGCTGTATTTGCATCTGCCCGTCCATATCATCACCCGATAAGTAGGAATGATATAATCCCAACGCCTTCTCAGCCGATGAACAGTTGGAATAGGTTGTTTGCTGTAACGAGAATTAGTATAGTGATGAGGAATAATAGGAGGTATTTAAAGAATTTATTAATGTTTGGGTCTGAGTGTATATACCATATTGAGAATTCTATAATAGATCATGTAACAAATAATGCTACTGGAACAAATATTATTGAAAAGTAATCTATTTTGAAGCTGAGTGATAATTTAAGGGTTTGGATGGTTAATCAGTGCCAGTTTGAAATGATTATTTCTTGACCCGTGTGGATAAATATTATTGTGGGGATTATGCTAGTGATGAAGGCATATGAGATGGTTATTTTCACGTAGAGGGGATAATTGATAGTCTTATAGGTATTGAAACTTGTTATTATGATGGGTACGGTTAATAAGAGCAGGGTAATTAATGCGAAGGAAGAGAATAGGTTAATTACTTTTATTTGGAGTTGCACCAATTTTTTGGTTCCTAAGACCAATGGATAACTACTATCCTTTAAAAGTTTGAAAAAGCCATGTTGTTAGACATGGGGGCATAGAATTAGCAGTTCTTGCATACTTTTTCGGTAAATAAGAAGGTAGTGGACTTCTGTCATTAGATTCACAATCTAGTGTTTTTTTTAAACTATATTTACAGTAGAGGGGTCCTAGAATAATTTTTGGGTTTAGGGATAGTAATAGTAATGGTAGGATATGTAATGACATAAGGGCATTTTCTCGTGTGAAAGAGGGTGAAATGTTGTTGATATGATGGGTATATTTTCCTCGTTGTGTTGTGATTAGTATATATAAGGAGTATAGGGCGGTGATTACTATATTCACTCCTATTAAAATAATTGTAATGTTGGACCATGAGAAGGTTGATATTACTACGAATAACTCTCCAATTAGGTTAATTGTTGGTGGTAGGGCTAGATTAGTTAAACTTGCTAGGAGTCATCAGGTGGCTATTAAGGGTAGGAGTGTTTGTAGGCCGCGGGCTAGAATTATTGTTCGGCTGTGGATGCGTTCGTAGTTAGAGTTTGCTAGACAGAAGAGCATGGAGGATGTGAGACCGTGTGCAATTATCAAGGCTGTAGCTCCTATGTAGCTTCAGGGTGTTTGGATGAGGATGGCTACGATGACAAGTGCTATATGGCTAACAGAGGAGTATGCAATGAGTGATTTTAAGTCTGTTTGGCGAAGGCAGATTGAGCTGGTTATGATTATGCCTCATAAGGATAGTATGATGAATGGGTATGCTATAAATTCAGTGGTTGGGTTTAGGAATATTGTGATTCGTAGTATACCGTACCCTCCTAGCTTTAGTAAAATAGCTGCAAGGACTATAGAGCCTGCAATAGGGGCTTCTACGTGGGCTTTTGGTAATCAGAGGTGGAGGCCGTATAGTGGTATTTTTACTATAAAGGCTATTATACATGCTAGTCATATAAATACATTTGATCAGGAGTTGGGTATTGGTTGTACTCAGTATTGGAGTATTAAAAAGTTTAGAGATCCTACTGTATTTTGAATGTAGACTAGTGCAACTAACAGTGGAAGAGAGCCTGCTAGTGTGTAGAATAGAAAGTAAAGACCGGCGTTTAGGCGTTCTGTTTGATTCCCTCAGCGGGTGATGATAATGAGTGTTGGGACTAGTGTTGCTTCAAATAAAATGTAGAAAAGGATTAGTTCTGTGGCGGTAAAAGTTATAATTAGAAATAGTTGCACTAGGATCAGTATAGTAATGAATAGTTTTTTTCGAGTTAGGTTTTCTTTTGATAGGTGATATTGGCTGGCTATTAGTATTAGGGGGAGAAGTCACATGGTTAAAATTAGTAGGGGTGTTGATAGAGAGTCAGAGAAGAAAACTAGTGAGAAGTTAAGGCTGTTATCGCTAAATTGGTTTATGAGGAGTAGGCTTGAAAGGCTGATTAGTAGGCTGTGAGTTGTAGAATTAATTCAGATTATATTATTTTTTGATAATCAGGTTAGGGGTATAAGTATTATTGTAGGAATAATATATTTTAACATTGGAGTAGATTGAGGTTTTGTACATAATCAGTACCATATGTGTTTGATACTATTACTAGCAGAGATAGGCCTAGTGCTGCTTCACAGGCTGCGAAGACTAATAGGATGATAGGTATCATACTAGCTAGGGTGAAATGGGTATTTAGGATTGTTAAGGTAGCCATAATAAATAGAGATAGTATTATTCCTTCTAGACATAGAAGGGACGATATTAGATGGGATCGGTATATTAGTAGGCCTGTGAGAGATACTGTAAATGCTATTATGATATTTATGTAGACTAGGGACATTTGGTAATTATGAGTTTGATCATAATCTAATGAGTCGAAATCATTTATTTTATTTTAAACTAAATACCATATTCGGTTCATTCTAGGCCCTTTTGAGTTCATTCGTAGGCCAGGCTTACAGCTAGTAGTAGGATTAGAAAGAGAGCCGTAGTGAGTATAGTGTTTAGGTTAGTGGTTTGTGAGGCTCAGGGTAGTGGTAGGAGGAGTGCGATTTCTAAATCAAAGAGGAGAAATGTGATGGCTACCAGGAAGAATTTTATGGAGAAAGGTAGGCGGGCTGATCCTATCGGGTCAAATCCACATTCATATGGGCTTGTTTTTTCTGAGTATACGTTTAGCTGGGGAAGTCAAAATGCGATGATAACAAGTAGTGTGGCTAATGTAAAGTTGGTTAGGAGGGCTAGTATTAGGTTTATTATTCTTTTTCGGATTTAACCGAAACTAACTGATTGGAAGTCAGTTGTACTAGTTGATACTAAAAGAATATGAACCTCATCAATAGATAGATACATAGAGGAAAAGTCATACTACGTCTACAAAATGTCAGTATCAAGCAGCGGCTTCGAAGCCGAAATGGTGGTTGGAAGTAAAATGAAATTTTAGTTGGCGGAAGAAACAGACAATTAAGAAAGTAGATCCGATAATGACATGGAGACCATGGAAGCCTGTAGCTACGAAGAAAGTTGAACCATAAACTCCGTCTGAAATAGTGAAGGGTGCTTCATAGTATTCTGAGGCCTGTAGTAATGTGAAATACACGCCCAGTGCAATAGTGATAAATAAAGCTTGTAATATGTGGTTGCGATTTCCTTCTATAAGGCTATGGTGGGCTCATGTGATAGAGACTCCTGAAGCTAGTAAGACGGAGGTATTAAGTAGTGGGACTTCTAGTGGGTTAAGTGGGTGGATGCCTGTTGGAGGTCAGCAACCGCCTAGTTCGGGTGTAGGGGCAAGACTTGAATGGTAAAATGCTCAGAAGAATCCAGTAAAGAATAATACTTCAGAAATAATAAAAAGGATTATTCCATAACGGAGGCCCTTTTGGACGGTTGGAGTGTGATGTCCTTGAAAGGTACTCTCTCGAATGATATCTCGTCATCATTGGTACATTGTGAGTATGTTTGTAGTTAGGCCAAGTATGAGCAAGGTTGTTGAGTTAAAGTGGAATCATATAATTAGGCCAGATGTTATGAGAAGGGCTGATAAGGCCCCTGTAAGAGGCCAGGGGCTTGGGTTTACTATATGGTAGGCGTGGGTTTGGTGGGTCATTATGTATTATCATGCAGGTATAGACTAACTAGAAGAGTAAATACGTAAGCTTGGATTATGGCTACTGCAAACTCGAGAATTGTGAGCAGGATCAGGATAATGAATGTGATGAGGGCTGTTGTGGTGCTGATATTTATTAGTGCAAGTGTGGCCCCTCCAATTAGGTGAATTAACAGGTGTCCTGCAGTAATATTAGCTGTTAATCGTACTGCTAAGGCTATTGGTTGAATAAAGAGGCTAATAGTTTCGATAATTACTAGCATTGGGATTAGTGGAGTAGGTGTTCCTTGTGGTAGGAAGTGAGCAAGGGATGCTTTAGTTTTGTTACGGAATCCTGTAATTACAGCGCCCGCCCATAAGGGGATAGCCATGCCTAGATTTATTGATAGTTGTGTAGTTGGTGTGAATGAGTGGGGAAGTAGGCCTAGTAGATTTGTTGAGCCAATAAATAGGATTAGAGATATTAGTATAAGTGTCCATGTTTGTCCTTTAGTGTTGTGAATTCCCATTATTTGTTTTGATACAAGTTGAAGTATTCATTGTTGAAGGGAGAGGAGACGATTGTTGATTAATCGATTTGATGTTGGGAATAATAGGCTGGGGAATATGATAATGAGAGTAGCGAGGGGAAGGCCTAGAATTATTGGGGTAATGAAAGAGGCAAATAGATTTTCGTTCATTTTGTTTCTCAAGGGGTGTTTTGTTTTTGTGCTTTGGTTAATGTTGACTCAGGATTATGAAAGAAATTGTGCTTGGAGATTTTTAGTTGGAAGATAATAAAAAGAGTTAGAAATATTGATAGGATTATTATAAGTCATGTGGATGTATCTAGTTGTGGCATGTCATCAAGGAGAGTGTTTTGCTCTCAATCTCTAACTTAAAAGGTTAGTGCTAAAATAGCTTCTTGGTGATTTTACAGTATTGATGCAGATCATTTTTCAAAATATTTTAGTGGGACTAATTCTAGGACGATAGGCATGAAACTGTGATTAGATCCACAAATTTCCGAACACTGTCCATAGTATAGACCTGGTCGGGTTGACATAAGAGTTGTTTGGTTTAGGCGGCCTGGGATTGCATCTGTTTTTAGCCCTAAGGAAGGTACGGCTCATGAGTGTAATACGTCTTCAGAGGAGATTAGCATTCGGATTGTTATTTCTATTGGTAGTACCACTCGGTTGTCTACTTCTAGTAGTCGCAGTTCTCCTGGTTTTAGTTCTGATGTTGGGATTATGTAGGAATCAAAGTTCAGGTCCTCATAGTCTGTGTATTCGTAGCTTCAATATCATTGGTGTCCTATAGTTTTTACTGTGAGGGAGGGGTTGTTGATTTCGTCTATTATATATAGGATTCGTAGGGATGGAAGAGCAATTAGAATCAAAATAATAGCTGGTAAGATTGTTCAAATTGTCTCGATTTCTTGTGCATCTATTGTACTAGTGTGAGTTAGTTTTGTTGTTAGTATAAGTGAAATAATGTAAAGTACTAGTGAGCTAATTAAAAAGACAATTATTAGTGTATGATCATGGAAATGTAGTAGTTCTTCTATAATGGGTGATGTTGCATCTTGAAAGCCTAATTGTATGGGATATGCCATATGAGATGTACAGGATTTTCACTCGTAACTTAACTTTGACAAAGTTATGTAATGTTTTACTAACATCTCATTGATTGAGAAAGACATAATGGTTATGATGTTGGCTTGAAACCAGTAATAGGGGGTTCGATTCCTTCCTTTCTTATTTTGAATTAATATATGTAGGTTCTTCAAATGTGTGATATGGTGGAGGGCACCCATTTAGTCATTCTAGATTTGTTGTAGTTAGGTCTACAGCTAGAACTTCTCGTTTGGATGCAAATGCTTCTCAGATAATAAAAATTATTAACATTACTGCTGTTAGGGAAATAAATGAGCCTATAGATGAGATGGTGTTTCATATTGTGTACGCATCTGGATAATCGGAGTAGCGTCGTGGTATTCCAGATAGTCCAAGAAAGTGTTGTGGAAAGAAGGTTATGTTTACACCTACAAATATAATTACAAAATGGATTTTAGCTCATGTATCGTTGAGAGTGTAGCCTGAGAATAGCGGGAATCAGTGCACAAATCCTCCTATAATAGCGAATACAGCTCCTATTGACAATACATAGTGAAAGTGTGCGACTACATAATAGGTATCGTGAAGAACAATGTCGAGGGAGGAATTAGCTAGGACAATTCCGGTCAGACCTCCTACTGTAAAGAGGAAAATAAAGCCTAAGGCTCATATTATAGCGGGAGACCATTTGATATTACCTCCGTGGAGTGTTGCTAGTCAGCTAAAGACTTTTACTCCAGTTGGAATAGCAATAATTATAGTAGCTGATGTAAAGTAGGCTCGTGTATCCACGTCTATTCCGACTGTAAACATATGGTGGGCTCATACGATGAATCCTAAGAATCCAATTGACATTATAGCCCAGACTATACCCATGTACCCAAATGGTTCTTTTTTTCCTGAGTAGTAAGTTACAATATGAGAGATTATTCCAAAGCCAGGTAGAATAAGAATATATACTTCGGGGTGTCCAAAGAATCAGAATAAATGTTGATATAGAATAGGATCTCCTCCTCCTGCCGGATCAAAGAAGGTAGTGTTTAGGTTTCGGTCTGTGAGTAGTATTGTAATGCCAGCTGCTAGCACAGGGAGTGACAGGAGTAATAATACGGCAGTAATTAATACTGATCATACAAATAATGGAGTTTGATATTGTGATATAGCTGGGGGTTTTATATTAATAATTGTTGTAATAAAATTAATAGCCCCTAGAATGGAGGAAACACCTGCTAGGTGTAGAGAAAAAATAGTTAGGTCTACAGAGGCTCCTGCGTGGGCCAGGTTGCCAGCTAAAGGGGGATATACGGTTCAGCCTGTTCCTGCTCCAGCTTCAACTATAGAGGAGGCTAGAAGTAATAAGAAAGAAGGGGGGAGAAGTCAGAAGCTTATATTGTTTATTCGGGGGAAGGCTATATCAGGAGCGCCGATTATTAGGGGGACTAGTCAATTGCCAAATCCTCCAATTATGATTGGCATAACTATAAAGAAGATTATCACAAATGCATGTGCAGTTACGATTACATTGTAGATTTGGTCGTCTCCGAGTAGGGTTCCAGGTTGGCCTAGTTCGGCACGGATTAGTAGGCTTAAGGCTGTTCCTACTATACCAGCTCAAGCACCAAATAGTAAGTATAGAGTACCGATATCTTTGTGGTTAGTTGAGAATAGTCAGCGGTTAATGAACATAGGTAGAATGGCTGAGTGAGGCATTAGACTGTAAATCTAAAGACAGAGGTTGAATTCCTCTTTTTACCAAGTCCTGTGGTGAATTTCACGTTGAATTGCAAATTCAGAGAAGCAGCTTCAATTCTGCCGGGGCTTCTCCCGCCTTTTTTTTTCTCGCGGCGGGAGAAGTAGATTGAAGCCAGTTGATTAGGGTGTTTAGCTGTTAACTAAAGTTTCGTGGGGGTGGATCCCACCAATCTAGGGAGGACTTAGCTTAATTAAAGTAGTTGATTTGCATTCAATTGATGTAAGATATAGTCTTGCAGTCCTTATCAGGAATTAAGTAAATTATACTTGCTTAGGGCTTTGAAGGCTCTTGGTCTATTTAACCTAAATTCCTATTCTAGTACTGATAGAATTGGTGTAAGTGGTAGAAGTAAGGTGGATATTACGGTTATTGTTGGTAGTAGGGTTATTTGTTTTGTATTGGAAAATTGTCATTTTATTTTTATATTATTTGTGGAGGGGAATATTGTTAGTGTAGTGGAGTATGTGAGTCGTATGTAAAAGTAGAGGTTTAGTAGTGCTGTGATTGCTATAAAGGTGGGTATGATGATACTGTTGTTTTTTGTCATTTCTTGGATAATTAGCCATTTTGGTATAAATCCTGAGAGAGGAGGAAGGCCTCCTATTGATAGGAGGGTGGTAAGGGCTAGGGCGGTTATGATAGGTGCTTTGTTCCATGTGTGTGATAGTGATAAGGTAGTAGTAGTTGAGTTAGCTATGAATAGTATGAATATGGTGGAAGTCATGATAATATAAATGATTAAGTTTAGTAGTGTTATAGTAGGGTTATATGGTAGAATTGCTGTTATTCAGCCTATATGGGCAATTGATGAATAAGCTATGATTTTTCGTAGTTGGGTTTGGTTTAGTCCTCCTCAGCCTCCAATTATAATTGATAGAATTGATAGGGTTAGGATTAGGTTTAGGTTAATGGATGGGAAGATTTGATAAAATACTGATATTGGGGCTAGTTTTTGTCATGTGAGTAGGATTAGGCCGGATGATAGGGGAATACCTTGTGTTACTTCTGGGACTCAGAAGTGGAATGGGGCTATTCCTAATTTTATAGCGAGGGCCATTGTTATAAGTATGGATGCCATTGGGTTGAATAGTTTTATCACAGTTCATTGACCTGAATATATTAAGTTGATAATGATAGCTATTATTAGTAGTATTGAGGCTGTTGATTGAGTTAAGAAGTACTTGGTTGATGCTTCTGTGGCTCGTGGGTTGTGTTTTTTTATTATGATAGGAATAATGGCGAGTATGTTTATTTCAAATCCGATTCAGATGAGTAGTCAGTGGGAGCTAATTATGACGATAATGGTTCCTAGTATAATCGTTGATAGGATAATAATGGAGATGATTGGGTTTATTAGTACGGGAAGGATATAAACCAACATTTTCGGGGTATGGGCCCGATAGCTTAATTAGCTGACCTTACTATTAGAATTTGGTGTAATTGGGAGCACGAAGAATTTTGGGTTCTTAGGAGTAGGTTCGATTCCTATAGTTCTAGAAATAAGAGGGTTTAAACCTCTATTATTTACTCTATCAAAGTAACTCTTTTGTCAGACATATTTCTTATGTTTGAGGGGGAATGCTTGATAGGAGAATGGGTAGTGATACATGTCATATGCATAGGGCTAGTGTTAGGGGTAAAAAATTTTTTCATAGTAAATGTATTAGTTGGTCATAGCGAAATCGAGGGTAGGATGCTCGGATTCATAGAAAGGAGATTGTGAGTAGTAGTGATTTGATAATAAAGTTAATTGTGTAAAGTTCTGGTATGTATGGGTTGTGAAATGCTCCTAGAAATAGGATTGTTGTGAAAATGTTCATTATAATAATATTTGCGTACTCTGCTATAAAGAATAAGGCAAATGGTCCTGCTGCATATTCTACGTTGAAGCCTGAGACTAATTCTGATTCTCCTTCGGTGAGATCGAATGGAGCTCGATTTGTTTCTGCTAGTGTTGAAATAAATCATATTATTGCTAAGGGTCATGCTGGAAAAATTAGTCACACTTGTTCTTGTGTGGTGATTAGGGTGGAAAGGGTATAAGATCCACTTATTAGTAGTACGGATAGTAGAATAATTGCCAGTGTAACTTCATATGAGATTGTTTGTGCTACTGCTCGTAGCGCTCCAATTAGTGCATATTTTGAGTTGGAGGCTCAACCTGATCAGAGAATAGAGTATACGGCTAGGCTTGATATGGCTAATATAAATAGGATCCCTAGATTTATGTTGATGAGTGGGTAAGGTATAGGTAGGGGAATTCATATGGTTAAGGCTAGGCTTAGAGCTAGAATAGGTGCCAAGATAAATATTGAAATTGATGATGTGGCTGGTCGTAATGGTTCTTTAATAAAAAGTTTGATTGCATCTGCGATAGGTTGGAGTAGACCATATGGGCCTACTACATTAGGGCCTTTTCGAAATTGTATATATCCTAAGACTTTTCGTTCTACTAGTGTGAGAAATGCTACGGCTAGAAGGATAGGGATAATTAGCATTAGAATGTTAATTATAAACATTTTTGTTAAGGAGAGGATTTGAATCTCTGATTATAAAGGTTTAAGTTTTACGCAATTACCGGGCTCTGCCACCTTAACTTAACCCTTTTCTAGGGTGTGATTTGCTTACGGAGTTAATTAAGATGAAGTCATTAATTGATTTAAGGCGCTTGCTTGAAGTTGGCCTTATTTCTCTTGTCCTTTCGTACTGGGAGAAATGTATAATAGATAGAAACCGACCTGGATTACTCCGGTCTGAACTCAGATCACGTAGGACTTTAATCGTTGAACAAACGAACCTTTGATAGCGGTTGCACCATCTGGGTGTCCTGATCCAACATCGAGGTCGTAAACCCTATTGTCGATATGGACTCTTGAATAGGATTGCGCTGTTATCCCTAGGGTAACTTGTTCCGTTGATCAAATTTCTTTGGATCAATGAGCGATATTGTGATTTGACTTGTTAGTCTAATCTTTAGAATCGTTCGGAGGATTTTTTATTCTCCGAGGTCACCCCAACCGAAACTGCTAGCTTATTAAGAGTGTTATTATCCCTTGGTGGTTGTATTCGTTTTCTTTAGGCTAGTTAGTTAAAGCTCCATAGGGTCTTCTCGTCTTATTGGCTTATTTCCGCCTCTTCACGGAAAGGTCAATTTCACTGATTGGAAGTAAGAGACAGTAGAACCCTCGTGTGGCCATTCATACAAGTCCTTATTTAGAGAACAAATGATTATGCTACCTTTGCACGGTCAGGATACCGCGGCCGTTTAACGGTTGTCACTGGGCAGGCAGTGCCTCCAATATTGGAAATGCTGGAGGTGATGTTTTTGGTAAACAGGCGGGGTTCGTGCTTGCCGAGTTCCTTTTACTTCTTTTAATCTTTCCTTGAGTGCATTCCTGAGTTGGATTAACAGTATGGTTAATAAATTATTTATTGTTAGGTTAATTTTATTTGCTGTTAATAGTCAGAATATTATCAGATACTGACTTAAACTTATGCAAGGAGAAGGTACTTCTTGTTACTCATGTTAACATTATTGCTTCTATTTTTTAATAGATTGGTCCAGTATTAGGCTAGGAGTTGATTGTTTACTAGTGAAATTAATGTTATTGTTATTGTTGAGCTTTAACGCTTTCTTAATTGGTGGCTGCTTTTGGGCCTACTATGGTGTTATCAGATTTTACTCTCTAGTCAAGGTTGTATCCGTTTCTAAAAGGCTGTACCTTTTTAGACTAACTTTTAAAAATACAGTGAAATTTGTTTGGTTTTTGGTATGTTTAAAGCTGAACTTAAATTCATTTCCTGGACAACCAGCTATCACCAGGCTCGTTGGGCGTGTCACCTCTACCTATAAATCTTCTCACTATTTTGCTACATAGATGAGTTGGTTCTTAATAAACTGTTCATGGGTAGCTCGTCTGGTTTCGGGTGGCTTAGCTGAAATTCGTTTTGTTAAGCTCTATACTAGTTAACTCATTATGCAAAAGGTACAAGGGGTAATCTTTGCTTTTTTATACTTTAAATATTTTCTTTCATCGTTCCCTTACGGTACTTTCTCTATAGCGCCAAGTTAAAATTTCTATCTCCTATACTTTAAGGTACTAAATAAATGTTTTGTTTTATTTTGCTTTGATTGTTAGGTTAGGTAAAATTGTGGGCTAGCTTTAGTTCAAGATATTCGTGATATATGAAATCTTCTAGGTGTAAACTAGGTGCTTTGTTTAAGCTATATCTTGATTTGTCCAAGCACACTTTCCATTATGCTTACCTTGTTACGACTTGTCTCCTCTCATGTAGGTAATGTGTTTAAATATATTTTGGTACATCATGATTATTTGAGGAGGGTGACGGGCGGTGTGTGCGTGCTTCATGGCCTAATTCAACTAAGCACTCTATTCTTAGTTTACTACTAAATCCTCCTTTGGTTATTAGTTTCATAATAACTTTCGTATTGGGTTTTCTTGAGGTAGAAAATGTAGCCCATTTCTTTCCATTCCATAGGTTACACCTTGACCTAACGTTTTTGTGTATTATGATTGTGCTTACTTTTGTTCCTTTTTAGGGTTTGCTGAAGATGGCGGTATATAGACTGTATTAGCAAGGATTGGTGAGGTTTATCGGGGTTTATCGATTATAGAACAGGCTCCTCTAGAAGGGTGTGAAGCACCGCCAAGTCCTTTGAGTTTTAAGCTGTTGCTGGTAGTACTCTGGCGAATAATTTTGTTGCATAATTATTTGTGTTTAGGGCTAAGCATAGTGGGGTATCTAATCCCAGTTTGGGTCTTAGCTATAGTGTATCAGCGGTTGTAGAGTTACTTTCGTCATTTATTTTTGTTATAATTATGGCTTTTTACAGCTTAATTAGAATTTAACTCTATTTGATCGGGGGCTTTAACACGCTTTACGCCGTGTTCCTATTAACTTGGGTTAATCGTATGACCGCGGTGGCTGGCACGAGATTTACCAACCCTGATTAATATAACTTAGTCAAACTTTCGTTTATGGCTTAATTTCTATCACTGCTGTTTCCCGTGGGGGTGTGGTTAAGCAAGGTGTTGTGAGCTACAAGGTGTGTGCTTGATACCTGCTCCTCTTGGTTCCATTGACTCGGAGGGCATTTTCACCGGGGCGTGGATGCTTGCATGTGTAAGTTTATTAAAAATCAATAGGAAGGCTGGGACCAAACCTGTGTGTTTATGGAGTTTATGTACTCATCTAGGCATTTTCAGTGCCTTGCTTTAATATTAAGCTACATTAAC